AGTCTTTTTTTCGCTTTTTTTCGTCTAAATGGCAAAGTGGATTTCTTTTTCTGCTGGTTCAAAGAACTCCATTCTCTTTTTTCTGATGATGCTTTTGAAAAATGAACTTCATTGATTGATTCAGAACACCTCTTCCTTGATCTTGATAGTATCTATGGGTACTTTCCAAGTTAGAACAAGGGGGGGGGATCACTCAATTTCCTGGATTATATATATTTCTGTAGATTAGATATCGTACAAATACTTTCTATACTCTTACCCTATTTATTTTTTATTTTAGTATCTCAGAAAAATGGAAAATTCATTGAATAAGTTTTCTTTTTTTTGTCCACTACTTTATTTTCTATTTTATTGTACGTAATAAATCGAAAAAAAAAAGTTCTGATACATCTGGAAAACCGAAACCAAGACTAGGAAGACAAATAATGCCTCCTAGAATTATTTGTTCCCCGCATTTCTAGTTCGTTCTATTACCCACTTACTTATGCTAATATCTATCCCAATTTTATTCTATTTGAAATATCATAAAATGGATCCATTTTATGATATTTCAATCTGGCAATAGTAACATAGTCCTATCAATTCAATTTGGCTAAAAAAAAAACAAAGAAAGAGGTGGTAAAGTCATAAAGTCAAATAAAATAGTCTTCTTCAAACAAAAATCTACCTATTATGACTAGGAATGCGATACAAGGGATTCCCTGAAGCTCGTAGAAAAAGAGCAGGTAAATAAAAGGTTTTTCAGAATTGATTTTTTTTGATCATACATAATTGACAACAAAAATTTTTTTCTTTTTACGAACCTGATGTCAATAAATCCGCGAGTCTAGAAATTCATTTCGGCCAATTGAACCTTCTCGAACTGTTTCTTTTTAAGAACCAAAAAGATTTGTGCCAAAATAACAGATGCCAAGAAGACCAAAAGACCTTGGACACGTAATGGATCTTGAAGTACTATTTCTGCATCTCCCTGACCAAATCCACCCACATTAGGATTACTCGTTAATGGTTGATCAAATTGGATGGATTCACCCTCTGAAACAAGAACTTCTGGTCCTGGAGGGATAATATCAACCACTTGACGTCCATCCGATGGATCTGTTATGGTTATTTCATATCCCCCTTTTTCTTTTCGTATGATTTTACTTACTATGCCCGCTCCTGTAGCATTATAAACTGTATTGTTACTCTTGCTTCCGTCGGGATAAATCTGACCCCTTCCCCTATTCCCCCCTACGTATATAGGATATTTTAAGAAGTGAACATCTTTCTTAGTAGCGGGGTCGGGGGAAAGAATAGGAAAGGTGATTTCACTATATTTCTGACCAGGGACAGGCCCTATCACAAGAATATTTTTTTTATTAGGGCGATAGCTCTGAAAAGACAAATTGCCTATCTTTTCTTTCATCTCGGGAGAAATACGATCGGAAGGAGCTAATTCAAACCCCTCCGGTAAAATAAGAACAGCCCCCACATTCAAACCCCCTTTCTTACCATTAGCAAGAACTTGTTTCACTTGCTTATCATAAGGAATTCGAACAACTGCTTCAAATACAGTATCAGGAAGTACCGCTTGTGGAACCTCGATATCCACGGGCTTATTAGCTAAATGGCAATTGGCACATACAATACGCCCAGTCGCTTCTCGTGGATTTTCATAACCCTGCTGCGCAAAAATGGGATATGCACTTGAAATGGATGTCCGAGTTATGATATATATCATGAGCGATATGGAAATAGATCGAGTAATATGTTCCTTTATCCAAGAAAAAGTATTTCTAGTTTGCATGGTCTAATCATTGATCCGAAAATTTCTACAATAAATTGGGTAGGTCGCTAGTATAGTTCCCTATCCACGATTCTGCTATTTATTGGAATCATTTTACTGGAATACTATAGTATGAAAATCCCCCGGATAGAAAGTTTTTAATACTTATGTAGAACTACAAAGTAAGAAACATTCTAATTGGATTATTTATCAATCATTCATTGAATGATAAATAACTACAAGTGACGGAGATACACGATTTAAATAACGAAAAATCCAATATTTAAAAATAGTATCGAGAATAACTGGAAAGGTGGAAACAAGACCAGATATAATTTGATCATTATGACCAAATCCAAAATCTTTGTAGACAGAACCAATCATTAGTTCCCAACCGTGGGGTGAATGAAATCCGATACATAAATCGGTTAATAAAAGAATCGAAAAAGCTTTTACTGTATCACTTAAGTTATATAGAAATTCCTGAGCCCAAGAGTTAAGAATAACAAGTTCTTCATTTCCTAAAATAGAATAACCGCTTAGAATAACAAAACAGATTATATTTGTCGAGAAGTGCAAAATCGTATGGATACAATCCTCATTGTGTATCTTGATTAATTGGATCGTTTCTTTGTGGATTCCTATAGGAAGCTTTTGTAGATGTGTCTCCGAGTATTCCTTGATCATTTCTTCCAAGAAGAGGATTTCCTCTAATTCTATGAACTTTTCTAGAATACTTTTTTCTTGAATATCATTCAAAAAAATTTCGGATTGACCAGTATTCGACCAATTAGTAACCCAAGATTCCATACTTTTAGTAAATGAGAGAGAAATCCACCAGGGCAGAAATACTATAGATGCAAGATACAAAAGAGGAGTGAATGCTTTCTTTTTTGCCATTTTTCACCTGTGAATTTTTAATTAACCCACTTCATTTGTCGACTCTATGTGATCGAATATTTCTTTCAAACATGAGTTCTAGACAAGGTATCAAACCTATGAATCTATTTTATTTGTGATTTTGTTTGAATCTAGAAAGAATACAGAAATAGACTAAGACTCCACTTCGAATTCGACTGAAGAAATAATACAAAATCTTGTTTCCAGATATCTCACTTCATCAAATTCCAAACAAGTGTCTCCTTTCGATGAATGACCGAAAGAAGTACTTTAAGGAATGAATATTATTGAGATTTTGAGACGAAAGAACTCCTTTTCTATCAAAATATCCAATATTTCGAAAAAATTCCAACGATTCCCCATAGTCAAGAATAGAATAATTGAGAGAAAGAGATTGTGATGATCAAAAAAATGAGCGGCAAAACAAGACAGAAATGGGCCAGTTATCCTTATTAAGAAAACCCATTATTGGGTATTAAAGAACACAAACGAAAGGATAAAAAGGGGTCGATTGACAAAAAGAAAATAATTTACAAGATATGATTTATCTGCATCTAAAGTATCACTTAGTTATAGAAAAAAACAGGATTCTTGCATTTTTTCCCTCCTGCTGAGAAAGCATTCGTTCTTCAGCCCAGTCCCTTTTCTCAAAAGACTTCAATTGGTACGCGCAAGAAATAGGCCAATTCCGCGGCTTTTTGTTCAATTTCTCGTGGAGTCAAATTCTCATCAGTACGGGTCAACGGAATAGCCCCCCGGCCTCTGATGTCCATATAAAGGACACGACGAGCATAAATACCCTCTTTAACTTCTATTCTAACGGATTGAATATCTTTTATAAGGAATCGGAGGAATATGCGACGATTTTTTCCAGGAAATCCCCAACGAAAAATACACACTATTCCTTCCTTTCTATCGAATCGATCATAACCACTACCTACATTCCAGGAAATTGTGCACCACAAATAAGAACTAATAAAGAGACCCGCGATCCCGTAGAAAGACATCACGATCCCTTGTGGAAAAAAAATGATTTGCTGAGACGGAACAAAAGATATCAAATTTCTACCAAGATAACTGGAAGTTCCAACCAATAAGAATCCTAATGAACCTAAAAAAACGATAAGGGCCCAGCAAAAATTACTTAGTTTTCGAGACCCCGTTATAAGTTCTATCCATATATGTTCTGATCGCCAACTCATACTTGATCCGATTGCATTTTATTGGAATTGAGAGAATACCCCAAATGATTTTGACTTTACTTTTTTTGTTTCTGAATGAACTCTCATCAACTAGCACTAGTTTGATGTGAACTAGCACTAGTTTGATGGGAACCTTTAGGAGTAATTCATCAAATTGGTTAGATCTAAAATAATAACATACCCTTCATATGATCCCAATATACATATTGATATACATATAGATCCACCAACTTTACATTTTAGGCATCCAGCGATCCTGATCTATTTGAAACTAGCTAGAATTCAGTTACCCATAGATCATTTTCTGCAGGCATAAGAGCTTTTTCCTTTATGTTCGGCGGAAATCACATGCTCTACCATATTTCCCGAAATAAATATCTGTGTTATGCTACAAGTCTAAGTTTCAAAAAAAACGGATGATATTGGGTCCCCTCAGATCTAAACAATCTTGTTTTTTTGAACATGAAGAAATAAAGAAGCCATTGCAATTGCCGGAAATACTAGGCCTACTAAAGGCACAAAAATAGAGGGAAAATTGAAAGTTGTCATAAAATGGGTACCTCGATTTACTATTTGTACCTGTTCTTATTTTTTTTTTAAATATCATATTTTATATTTATACTAATTATAATTAAGAATTGTAATTATTATGAATTCATAGTTTAATTCAATTTGAAAATTCTTATTAGAGATATAAGTATCTAAGAGTATATAAAATAAGTCCAAGGAATGTAGAACTAAATAAATGGACTTATTCATCTATCTATATGAAAGATACATATGATAATCCATTTTATTATTTTTCTTCATTTCTTTGTGTTTTGTTCTTGTCTTCGAATTTAATAAAGAAAGAGTTTCTTACAAATTATCGAAAGATTCGTTAGAATGCGACACAACCGGAATTTTTAGTGAAAATGGGATTTTCGGGAGATGGAGAAAGATACAAAACTATATATCTATTTTTTCTATATTTGAATTTAATTATATACGTAAGACGCAATTCGTTTTATTTGCCTAATTTCACGAAAGGAAGAACTCATGTTTTTATCTTGTTGATAGAGACTTCTTAATTAGTAATCGGGAATCTAGGTAAAAAAAAAGAGTTATCCGCAACTTTTGATTCTTTCTACAATTAGATCTTAGGTCACCAAAGAAAACTCCATTCTTAGTTACTTTGATTCCAATAAGCTAAGATTCCGATAAGCTAACTACTTGTTTGCTACAAATAAAATAATTGAACTTAGTGCGCTCTACTTGATTGAATTGGAATTCAAAGGAAAGAAGGCATGGAGCTTAAATAACTCACTCAGAACGCTTTTTAAAAGATTACGTGGTACGATTAGGTCGAATAAGCCCTTCTGGAATAAATATTCAGCCGCTTGTGAACCTTCGGGTACTGTTTTATTCAATGTTTGTTCAATTACTCTTTTACCCGCAAATGCAATGTAGGAATTTGGTTCGGCAATAATAATATCTCCCAACATACCAAAACTAGCTGTTACCCCACCAGTAGTAGGAGATGTAAGGATTGATACATACAATAACTTTTTATTTGATTGATAATCATATAAGGCAGACGATATTTTAGCCATTTGCATCAAGCTCAAACTTCCTTCTTGCATGCGCGCCCCCCCCGAAGCGCACACTATAATAAGAGGTAGAAATTGATTGGTAGCGTACTCAATCAAACGGGTGATTTTCTCCCCGACTACGGATCCCATACTACCCCCCATAAACTGAAAATCCATAACCCCAATTGCTACGGGAATGCCATTTAGTTGACCTACGCCTGTTTGAACAGCCTCAGTTAATCCTGTCTTTCTTTGATAAGAATCAATACGATCTTTATAAGGCTCCTCCTCCGAATGAAATCCAATGGGATCCAGAGAGACCATGTCTTCATCCATAGGATCCCAAGTACCGGGGTCGATCGAAACTTCGATTCTTTCCGAACTACTCATTTTCAAATGATATCCACATTGTTCACAAATATTCATTTTTGATTTCAAAAATTTCTTATAATTTAATCCATAACAATTTTCGCATTGAACCCACAAATGCCTGTATTTTTGAGTTGCATCGAGATCATTAGACCTTTCTCTTAGAGTTAAATCACTACTCTTCGCGCGGGTTCGTATATTGGACCTCCCACTTTCACTACTAGTTTTACGTTTATCAAAAACGCACCTAGAAATGTAACTGTCACTACTATCACTTACAATGGACGTATCAATACAGATTTGAGACTGAAGATAACTGTCAATGCAACTAGTAATGTGATTATTCCAACTAGATTGAGTATCGTACATGTAACGATTGTATAAGGAATCTTCACTCGTAGATCCATTATTCATATAATTATTCGTATAACTAGAATTGCGATAACTAGAAAAAGAACTTTCTAGTTCACTCAGAAAAGAATGATCGTTGTCAATCTCAAAAATCTGATTTTCAATATCAAAATAGATAGAATAACTGTCTCCATTACTATCCCTAACTAAAAAAGTATCATCAGAGATGAAATTCCGAATGTCTTTGACGCCAAATAAATGATCGACATTACTGTAACTAGAATTATCACGACCCCTCCAACTATGAATGTTTTTAGCCCTACCTTTTCTATTCGGATCTTCACTTTCACTAGTATTTTCAATAGGACCAGGATTGTCCGTTAATTTCTTTATCCCATACCTGCGTTCTAACTCCTTCTTAAACACCATCGAATTAAACCACCATCTTTTCATAGAGTTTTCTTGCCCCCTATTTGTATAAAAATACAATAGATGAATAGTCATTCGATCCACAATTCTTTATTTTTTTTTATTTGAATATCTTATTTCCTATCAAACTAAACATAGAAATTCAATCACTACTAATAGGAAGTGTGAAAAAGGATTCTCTTTTGTGGGAATCCGGGGGTAAGACTTCACTATATATGAATATGATGGAATCCCTTTTTTATTCTAAATTTAATATAATGATAAAAGGTGGTTTTTCCTCTGTCTTCGCATCGAACAAAAAAGAAGTATTTGTTCTCTCCTAGAAAGAATTTTTTCGTAAAATCTCGTCTAATAACTAACTAATAACAAGGAATAAATTAAGGTTCTATTCCAACACGGAACGAAAAAGACAATATACAGGATGGGTCGAAAGATTTGTGATACTTCGCTTGATTCAGGGAAACTACAGGATATATAAAGAATATACCAATCCTAAGGATCCATAGGTTTAATTGTGGATCCAAGACAACAATAGAAAAATTTGAGTCTTAGATTTATATTTCAAATCTTCTATATCTAGAGATATATGTATTTATCCAAAATACATGCAATAGAATCTTTGTATTCGGCTCAATCCTTTTAGTAAAAGATTGGGCCGAGTTTAATTGCAATTCAATTAAGAGAACGGAGAGTAATTACTTTTCATTTTATCACTTTTCCGGATCCAAAGTATCCACTGCTTTAAACTCAAATTTGATCTCTTTCCATACCTCACAAGCGGCAGCTAGTTCAGGACTCCATTTGCTAGCCTCACGGATAATTGCATTACCCTCAGCAGCAAGATCACGTCCTTCATTACGAGCTTTTACACATGCTTCTAGAGCTACTCGGTTAGCTACGGCACCTGGCG